GCTAGGGGTTATAGTCGACGTTGATTCATTATTTTTAACGTCTCTAATTCAAAACCGAACATGAAATTTTGGTTTCATTCGGCTCCTTTATGGAAGATGGATAAATTCAATGGAAGATGGATAAATAAAAAAAAAGGAAATCGAAAATATAAAAAATATAAATAAGGCAGGAACGAAATGAAATAAGAATTCGGCCCATAACATCTATGTTAGCTTTTCTGTCTGAATGCATTCAAAACAATTCGCTTTCTAGATGATCCTTCTAGAAGAGTGGGATTAGAATAGAACAATTTTTCTAGTTACTTCGTTCTCTATTTCTATTTGAGAAAATCCTTAGGAAAAGCATTTTGTTTCCACCGAGCTAAAACAAGATGTAAATGTCTCTAGTAAACCAAAGTTATCGTTTAATAGCTATTTTGCTTCAATCTATCCTATCAAAAAAAAATGGAAGATTTAGTTACGATTAGAAATACACTTTTCTATCTTTATCCATGGATCTTTTCCTCATACTTATTCAATTGGAAGTATTGATCCAATTCAAAAAAAAAAAATTATGTTTCGTAATTTCATAATCCAATTTTTCAATTTGAATTTATAATATAATTATATATTTTAATTGGCCCTTGGATACAAATCACGAGAATGTATATTCTTCCTCAAATCTTTCGTTGAGAGGGAAAGGATTAAATCCTTTTAAGAAATAAAGTTTTTGCTCGGAATATGAATCAAACCGAGGGACCCCTTAACTCTTAAGGGGATTAATAGAACGAATCACACTTTTACCACTAAACTATACCCGCTACAATGCGATTATTGTATATAAAGGGACCCTTTGTCGAACAGGGGAATTGGGCGTAATCAAGATAGGATCACAAGATAGGAGCATAAAAAATCCTGAAAATTAGAGCCTTGACGCCTTTTGTCAGAAGACTTGTGTTATAGGAGTTTTGATAGATAGGGTTCGACAAAAGGACTTAGTCATAACATAAAAATGGATTGTGCAAAAATCCATAGTTTTTTTTTATTATTTATTCTAGTTATTCTAGTAAAATAAATGGAAATCAAAAGAAAGAGGAAGAAAAAAAAGAATAGAAATTCTATTTGGATTCTATATCATAGGAACGGAAATTGTACTTCTTCTGCTTCTGATTGTTGATTCAATCCAATAACAAGATTTTTTTGTTACAACAAGTCAGATCGCAGAATCATAGAAAAAATGATTTATTTGAGTTGAAAATAAAAAAAAAGAGCCCGGCCGGGTACTGACCAGGCCGGTCCGTGGAAATTGGAAATAAAAAAAGTCCCTTTTGAGCGAAATCAAAGCGATATTCTTTCTTTTTTTATTTGAGATATTTCTTTAGAGCCCTTGTTTTATTTATCTATAGAATAGAAATGATATAGAATATAATATAAATGAAATGGAATTACTGATAAAAGTTCTATATATCTATAGAAAAGTTGTATATATCTATCTTCTATATAATAAATCTATATAATAAAATTAAGAATCTATATAACAAAGTAAAGAAGGGCTTTTTTCAAGCATTTCTTTTTTCGTGCTGTAACATAGTAATTATCTTTTCTCAATTAGGAGAGATGGCTGAGTGGACTAAAGCGTCGGATTGCTAATCCGTTGTGCGAGTTATTCGTACCGAGGGTTCGAATCCCTCTCTTTCCGTTTCGGTTTTTGACAGTGGAATAGATCAAATCCTAATACCTTTTCTAAAAATGAAGCAAGGAACTCTCCTTTCTTTATTCTTCGCGTCCAGGATTACGTCCCGGATCATTAGATAGGAATCCGAAGATGAAGAGAGAAACAAAGAATATCACTACGGTGTAAACAAAGAGTTTAAGAGTAAGCATTACACAATCTCCAAGATCATTTTTTTGTAAAAAGAAGAGAATAGATTCCCCGTTTTTATACCAGATATCCTATTTTGTTTTGATTTTGACACCAAGAAAAGAAATAAAGTGATTTCTAGAAATTCTAGAAATCGAAAAGAATTTTCAGAAATTAACTTGTAAAATTAACTTGTAATAAGAGTTGAGTTTTTCATTACAAAAAAAATTCTTTCATACCAACAATTATATATTGTGGCGGACTCTAATCTAAATAGGGTTCTTCGGCGAAAAAGGGTCAGAATGAGGAAATGGGATGATCCAGATTTATCATGGCTATCCAAGAATTTCAATCTTTGAATTGAGGGTTCGTTCATAGTGTAAGACTTATCTGATCTTTTCAATTGGTAGAATTTTTTTTCTTGAATCAATCATGAATTTTTCTAGGACAGTATTAAGGATCTCATCGAAAACTTACAGCAGCTTGCCAAACAAAGGCTAAGAGAAAAAAGAGAACAGGTATTACTGGCATAAAATCTACGATTGGATTCAAAAAAGCATAGGCCTCGGGCAATTTGGCGAATAAAAAACTACTCGAAAAAAGGGCAGAATTAAAACAGATACAGATCAAATTAAAGATATTAAGCATAACAAAATTTTGTTCTTGGAGATAATTTTGATTGAGTTATTAATATGTTTTTTGATATAAGGAAAAAAATGAAGAAAGGAAAATAAGGCAGACTAAGCAATACTTCTTTGAACTCACCCAATCAAAAAGCCTTCAATTCTTAGAAGAGAATAGAAGAAATCATACTTTCATACAATATCTTAATTGAATTATATGTAATGATCAATAAATTTGGTTTAATTCTCTAGCCATACGTGCCAAAATCTTAGCAAGAATCTAATCTATTCCATAGCTATTTGGAACTGGAATTGACGAACAAGGAATACCCATATTAGTGTTTAGTAGTTTCAAATAGAAATCTAAATGGGGCGTGGCCAAGTGGTAAGGCAACGGGTTTTGGTCCCGCTATTCGGAGGTTCGAATCCTTCCGTCCCAGAGCATACTCTTTTTATATATCAGAATAACGATATCCGAATCTAAATTGCTCTTTTTTTTTTGTTTTTAACAACCTTCCTTCTAAGAGTCAAATATTGGAGAAAATGTGATTCTTGCTTTTGATTTTTTATGATTTCTTAAGATTAGCACTCGAAGAACTGTGAGATTGGCGGATCTATTCTATCGAGTTATTTGATCTATCGGGTTATTTGAAGATGCAAGGTAGATTCAAAAAGATTAGTTTATTTGTGTTATTTAGAATATTCGTGATATTCTTATTAATGATATTCTTTATTTCTTATTAATTAGAATAGAAAAGTCTAATTAGAATAGAAAAGTCTAATTAGAATAGAAAAGGATAATAAAAGTTTAAAAAAATAAAAATATATTGCATTCATACAATACAATATGGGTTAATTTGAATTCTTATTGAGGCTTTTTCTTCCTAAATTATCTAGTTATTTCATATAGAAGGAAATTGATTTCATATAGAAGGAAGAAGTATAGATAGATTACTATGTATCGACTGAACCAATGACTATTCATGATTCCATAATTGAATCAATGTTCCAAACTAGAGGAATGTTATGGTAAAACTTCGTTTGAAACGATGTGGTAGAAAGCAACGTGCGACTTGAAGGACATGATCGGCTGTGGATGTCAAAACCCACCACTTTCCATTATGTAGAAATGAAGGTGCTTTTGGCTCGACATCCTTTGTTCTGGTCTATTATAATCCGTCTTTTTTTTGGGTTGTAATGTAAATAGTACAGGATGGAGCTCGAAGAGAAACAGCCATTTTTCAGGGGCAAGGATCTAGGGTTAGTTAATGGAAATCAATAAGTTGGAACAACTTCGTAAGTCTATTTTTGATATAGAAATCGAAAGGCTCCGATTCAAACTATTTTCAAATCAAAAAGAAAAATTGTTGGAATTGGTAAAACTCTTTCGATCAAAAGTGTATCATGCGGGAATTAATCGTTCATATGATTCTTTGATAGAAAGAAAAAAAGAGAGAAAAAGGGGCATGTTGCTGCCATTTTTGAAATGATTAAATATCGCCGAAGTAATGTCTAAACCCAATGATTCAAGGCAAAGATAAAAGATCCTAGAACAAGGAAATACCCTTTTCAATTTTCTCAACAACTAGATTAAAACGAAGAATCGAAATAGATTCTAAGCGAGACAAACAAAAAAGGGGTTAGAGACCACTCAATAAAAGAATGCCTAAGGATTATTTTCTTTTTTGAGCATTTTGAGAGTTATTTGACTTGAGTTATGAGAGTACGAATGCTTTTTTCTTCTTTTTTTTTTGAAAAAAAAAAAAGACGGGTTTAAATGTCTAATTGATTTGCTGGTTTATGGATCTTTTTGACATTCTAATTCCATACATTATAATTCCATGCATAGACATACCTTTTAAGTTAAGCATTTTTTTTCTCGAGCCGTACGAGGAGAAAACTTCTTATACGTTTCTAGGGGGGGTTCTTATTTAACTACATCTATCCCAATGAGCTGTTTATCGAATCGTTGCAATTGATGTTCGATCCCGAAGAGAGGGAAGAGATCTTCGAAAAGTGGGTTTTTATGATCCGATAATTAATCAAACCTATTTAAATGTTCCCGCTATTCTCTATTTCCTTGAAAAAGGAGCTCAACCCACAGGAACTGTTCATGATATTTTAAAGAAGGCGGGGGTTTTTACGGAACTTAGTCTTAATCAAACAAAATTCAATTAATGAAATACAAAAAAGAGGGTGTGGATGACTCATATCTAGCTTTGTATTAATTTTTCTTTATTATTTCCTCCCCCCTCTTTTGTTCTATTCATACTTTTTTATTTCTTATTCATATTTCTTATTGCTTTGCTACTATAGAATACCGTGTTCTATAACAACAAAACCAGATTTTATTGAGCTAATTTTATTGATATAAAATATAGAGAAAAAAGATCATATTGAATAAATGAAGTAATTGCATTTTAAAAAATAACATAAAATAAGATAAAAAAAAAAAACAGATAACATATAAAAATAGGAAATATTAATAATAAAAATATTAATATTAAAAAAATATTAATAATAATTAATAAAATATT